GGAATTTTATTTGTCCATTGGTCAAAATAAACAAATAAACAGAAACCCAATTTTTTAGGAAGAAAACCCTTTCGATTTATAATGATAAAATCAATCTTTTAAATTTTTTTGAATCCAGTCGCGAGGTATAAATAGTAGGTATGAATCATAGTTCAAATATTTCTCGATCTATTCCATATATTCCGTGCTCCAGATAAAAAAATGAATATCCGACGAAGCAGAACTCATCTCTCTCAAGATGACAGACCCATTCTCTGTACTATCAATAGGATCAATTATAACAAGTCACACACTCATATTCCGGAAATACAGAAACAAAAGAATTTCACGGTCGAACTGCCAGAATAGACTAGAAATGAGAGTCCTAAGTAATTCATTTTGGATTGAAAAGCCAGGACTTCATGATTTTTATGGACCTAATTCATTGAAATTCCATCTAGTAAAACAGAAGAATTATAAATCTCCAAAATAATAGATAGGAATACCGCAAATAGAGCCATTGCGACCCCCATCAAAGGGGTAGTTCCCCACCCAGGAGCCACTTTCCCGTATTCTGAATTCAATGGTTTCAATAAACTCCCTGCATTAGTTCGTCTTGGACCAGATCTAGAACTATCCTCAACGGTTTGTGTAGCCATAAATCCTATTGCATTGGTTGAGATCGGTTGACTTTGTATACTATTCCGTTGTAAATAAAGGATCTTATCATAGATCCGTTATAGTTTTGAAATTTGATAATAATGGAAACAGCAACCTTAGTTGCCATCTTTATATCTGGTTTACTTGTAAGTTTTACCGGGTACGCCTTATATACCGCTTTTGGGCAACCCTCTCAACAACTACGAGATCCATTCGAGGAACACGGGGACTAAATGGAAGTAAAGTAATGAGCCTCCCATATTGGGAGGCTCATTACTTTACTTCCATTTAGATAAAGATAATGTAAGATAATGAAAAATCATTTCGCCTTTTTAGTCGGAACCTTAGGCGGCTCTCGAAAAAATATAGCGAAAAAAATTATTCCTAGAGTCGAGACTAAGAGGAATGTATAAACCAATGCTTCCATAAATTGATCGTGGTTTACAATTATAGCTTCCACACCTGTTCATTTGGGATCATCTCCCAGATTAAGAAAGGACAAGAGTCAAAAGTCAAAGAAAGGGCGGTGATTCAAATCAACATTTCTCTGGTACTCTATGTCAAAGTTAAATAATAAAAATATAATAGAGGCAAAAGATACAAGAGCAGTATTGTATCAGACGACTTGTCTCTTTGTAGTTGGATCTCCAAGTTTTTGGAATGCTCCAAATTCCACTTGAGCATCCAAATCTGGGTCAATACCAGCAAAAACATCTCTGAACAAGGTTCTAGCACCATGCCAAATGTGTCCGAAAAAGAAGAGCAAAGCAAACGAAGCATGTCCAAAAGTGAACCAACCCCTTGGGCTGCTACGAAAAACACCATCCGATTTCAAAGTAGCACGATCTAATTCAAAAATTTCACCCAATTGAGCACGTCTAGCATATTTTTTCACAGTAGCAGGATCACTATAACTGACTCCATCGAGTTCGCCGCCATAGAACTCAACAGTTACTCCTACTTGTTCGACACTATACTTAGATTCCGCCCTTCTAAAGGGAACATCGGCTCTTACAATTCCGTCTCCGTCTACCAAAACTACTGGAAATGTTTCAAAAAAAGTAGGCATACGGCGTACAAAAAGCTCACGCCCTTCTTTATCTCTAAAAATAGGATGTCCTAACCATCCAACCGCTATTCCATCCCCATTGTCCATCGAGCCCGCTCTAAATAAACCTCCTTTTGCTGGATTATTGCCAATGTAATCATAAAAAGCTAATTTTTCTGGAATTTTAGACCAAGCTTCTGATAAACTCTGATTTTCATCTAGTCCGGCACCAACCCTTCGATATATTTCTTGCTGGAAGTATCCTTGATCCCATTGATAACGAGTGGGACCAAATAATTCGATTGGGGTAGTTGCGGAGCCATACCACATCGTTCCAGCAACAACAAAAGCTGCAAAAAAGACAGCAGCGATACTACTGGAAAGGACAGTTTCAATATTACCCATACGTAATCCTTTGTATAGGCGTTGGGGGGGGCGGACACTAAGATGGAATAGGCCCGCTAATATGCCCAATGTACCTGCTGCAATATGATGAGAGGCTATTCCTCCCGGAACAAAAGGATCAAAACCCTCCACCCCCCACGCAGGATTTACAGATTGGACTTTTCCGGTTAGTCCATAAGGATCAGATACCCATATTCCAGGACCATACAAGCCTGTTACATGAAATGCACCAAACCCAAAGCAAGCTAATCCTGAAAGAAATAAATGAATTCCAAAGATCTTGGGCAAATCCAAAGAAGGTTTTCCTGTACGTTCATCACAGAATATTTCTAGATCCCAATATACCCAATGCCAGATAGCCGCCAAGAAGCACAAACCAGAAAACACAATATGTGCCCCGGCCACACCCTCGTAACTCCAAATACCCGGATTCGTTATAGTCCCTCCTGTGATACTCCATCCGCCCCACGAATTGGTTATTCCTAAACGAGTCATGAAGGGTATAACGAACATACCCTGTCTCCACATTGGATCAAGAACGGGGTCAGAGGGATCAAAAACGGCTAATTCGTATAGAGCCATTGAACCGGCCCAACCAGCAACGAGAGCTGTATGCATTATATGTACAGAAATCAACCGACCGGGATCATTCAATACGACGGTATGAACACGATACCAAGGCAAACCCATGGAAATACCCCTTTATCAAAGAAAAATAGACACTATGTAACTTTATCGCATTGGAAAAGACTATGCTATGGACCTCTCCCTTTCAGTGGATTATTTTGGAACAAGGGTTCATATTATTGAATATTGAATTCCATTTCTTTCGTTGGGAATAATGGAACAATTCGGTTCATAGGAACAAAGATAAGCAGATCTATTCTATACCCGATAAGTACCAATACGCAATGGGGGATTGGTCCCATTTTCTATGAGCGAATGCATAGATACTTGTTCATCATTCGAAGAGCCCGACCCATTTGTAATAATTTTCCCTTATTAATTTTGTCTTACTATTTGGTAATATCCAGGGATAAAAATATTACGTTTCCACATCAAAGTAAAATATAGTACTTAACCCCCTTTCTTTCAGTTGATGCCTATTGGTGTTCCAAAAGTACCTTTTCGGAGTCCTGGAGAGGAAGATGCAATTTGGGTTGACGTATAGTGCGACTTGTCAGACATATTGGGTCATATGGGATTTCCCCGTTCTCTCCCCCGATCGAGATACCCTCTGTTTCGCCCAAAAAAGATTGTTTGAACCATCAATAATTTGGAGCGTGAAATGCAATTAGATCCATTTTTGAGGGGGTCGAAATCAATATTAATATTATCAATTATCAAAATTTATGGTTGGCTTGGTTGGACCAATCCAATAAAATGAAGTATCCAGGCTCCGTTCAGAAAATACCCAATTGGTAATATATGTATGATTACCACTTGTATCATAAGTGATTACTTGATAGCATATGGGCGATCTCAAACTGCCAATCAATGAAATAATATTATGACTACATCGCGTATTTGTTGTAAGAAAGGCACGAAATGAATTGAAAAAAGTAAAAGTGGTATTGGGAGCATTTGTCCTATATGTGCAAATTGAAATCGGGCAGATATTTACCCGGAGTAGAACATAAACCTAAAATAATTGAGGAGGCCCATTCAGGAACAAGAAAATTACATCGTAATTTGTATTCGATTTCGATGAAACAATACATCAATGAGAGGTTAATTCGATAAGTTTAGTGGATTCTTTTATTTTTTACAGAGATTCGAGCAAAAAAAATCTTTCTTAAAAAAAAATCGAAGAAAAAGCCCCTTCATTAGGAGGTAGAAAAGTCCTACTATAAAAAAAGTAAAGGAGGGTAGAATCAATACAATACATTGATTCTTTTTTTTTTGAACCGTATGCATCCAAAGGCGCGTGTACGGTTTCTAAGGGATAAAATTTTGTCCTAATCAACCGACTTCATCGAGAAAGATTACTTTTTTTAGGTCAAGAAGTTGATAGCGAGATCTCAAACCAACTTATTGGCCTGATGGTATATCTCAGTATAGAGGATGAGACCAGAGATCTTTATTTGTTTATAAACTCCCCCGGCGGGTGGGTAATACCCGGAGTCGCAATTTATGATACTATGCAATTTGTGCCACCAGATGTGCATACAATATGCATGGGATTAGCCGCTTCAATGGGATCTTTCATCCTGGTCGGAGGAGAAATTACGAAACGTATAGCATTCCCTCACGCTTGGCGCCAATGAGTTTTTTGTTTGAAAGAAAAAAGAAAACTATGCCTTCGCCATATTTAATATTTTAATATAAATAAGAATTTGTAAGATAATATTTAAGTAATAATAGCATGGCACTTCGAGTTCGATATGAACAAACCATTATTGTTTTTTCAGAACATGGGATTATATATCGGGCGAGTAATATGAGACAAAGGGTATTTATGATTTGATCTTATCTATCCGGGCTTCATTTCAGCGTCACAAACTTTTATTTTTCACGCCAGAAGCCTCTTTCCAATATTTATGTTATGAAATATGAAAGAATACTCAAATGAAAAAAAAAAACAAGATCATTTTTTTTTTACTTTTTTTATTTTTATTTGATCGGATCAAAAAGAAACTTTGGGATTGCTGAATCACATATGAGATAAATCATAAATATAGAAAGCAACGGAACCATCATAGTATTTTTGAACTCCCACGAAAAGAAGGGTGGTAAATGGATCACTTAACGATTTGGGTCGGATGGATCCTATTTCGTTTTTTGCTCAACGAACGTAAAAAGTCCATTGTGGAGCCGTATGCAATGCACAAAAAATGCCTGTACGGTTGTTCAATTATATATATATATACTTATTTTTTCTTGTTATTCTTTAATCTTTTTGCCTAGTCCAATCAATCGTACGAGATCGCGGAAACATTCATTATGTTATATCATCAGGGTAATGATCCATCAACCTGCGAGTTCTTTTTATGAGGCACAAACAGGAGAATTTGTCCTAGAAGCGGAAGAACTTCTGAAACTACGCGAAACCCTCACAAGGGTTTATGTACAAAGAACGGGTAACCCCTTATGGGTTGTATCCGAAGACATGGAAAGGGACGTTTTTATGTCAGCAACAGAAGCCCAAGCTCATGGAATTGTTGATCTGGTAGCGATCGAAAATGCCGGGGATTTCACGTAAATCTGCGATTCCATCCATTTCGAACCATAATTTGGATGAATCTAAATTGAATATTTTATCTGCGTAAAGTAAAAAAAAAAAGAAAATAGAAAGAATTCATAATCATCTGGTTAGGATTGATCTAAACCAGCCCATTTTCTATACCATTAAGTATGCCAACTATTAAACAACTTATTAGAAACACAAGACAGCCAATAAAAAATGTAACAAAATCCCCCGCTCTTCGGGGATGTCCTCAGCGTCGAGGAACATGTACTCGGGTGTATGTGCGACCCGTTCAGATCATGAGCCGGAACAAAATAAAGTACAATTTTTTCCAGTATCAATGACCAGTACCAATGAATAGGATAGGATAGAAGAATTCCAATCAATATAGAAAAAAACCTCCATTGCGTATCAAATTTATGGTTTCTATTGGTGCAAATCCAATCACCTCAATTGGAGATGAAAAGCAATTCCCCAGTGGTAGCAAATGGTTATCCATTAAGCGGGGGAAATCATATTTAAGAAGCAAAAGAATTAGGCTCCTACTCTTGCAAGAACGGACTATACAGGGTCAGCTACCTAGCCAACCTTTGTAATTAAATACCGTTACTGTATGGGTAGATCTCATTGTGAAAAGACTTATTACTGTACAATTCATGGGTAGAGTCAAAGAATGTGAACTGTACAAGTTACTAATAACATTGATTAATGGTGGAAGGGGCTCCGGTGTATAGAGAGGACCTCACCGTTTAAGAAGTAGCCATAGAAACGATGGAACCCACTATTTATTTATCCATTTACCTTTACTATTTATTGATACTTTATACTATACTCAACTTGAGTTACAATTTAGTATTTTTTTTGTTGATACCTAGTATCAATACAATTTCTTATTTCGAGGTTAAATGCCTGGAAAAATGGTGGTTGGGAAGGTCATAGTAGCAAAAGCCATTGGAATTTTTTTTTATACATTGGAAGAATCCGTTTTGTTATTAATAGACCAGGAAAGGGAAAAAGAATAACTGAAAGAAAATAAATCAATTAGTTATTCATCAAAGTTTAATTTGATTCAATGACCAGAATTAGACGAGGGTATATAGCTCGGAGACGTAGAATAAAAATTCGTTTATTTGCATCAACCTTTCGAGGGACTCATTCACGACTTACTCGAAATACTATTCAACAGAAAATGAGAGCCTTGAGTTCTGCTCATCGGGATAGGGGCAGGCAAAAGAGAAATTTTCGTCGTTTGTGGATTACTCGGATAAATGCAGCAATTCGTGAGATTGGGGTATCCTATAGTTATAGCAGATCCATACATGATCTGTATAAGAGACAGTTGCTTCTTAATCGTAAAATACTTGCACAAATAGCCATATCAAATACAAATTGTCTTTACATGATTTCCAATCAGATCCTTAAATAAGAAGATTAGAAGGAATCCACCGTAATGATTTAAGTGGGGCCCCGGAGAATGAGCTCCGGGAAGGTAGAGTAGAAATTAATATAAATAAGAGAAATATAGTAAAAATGAATCAACACATTAAAAAAAGAAGCAATTTTTTCTTATGATGTGACAATCCAATCGGGGTTCTCCAATTTTTCGAACAAAATATAAATCTGAGTTGGGGTTCATATTGAAATTTTGATTCAATTGCAATTGAGGAATAGCCTATCTATTTATTTCTAATTCGAGGACCCGTGGTTCTAGGAGTCGATTCAGTTCTCTCAAATTGTTTCTCGTTATTAAGAAAGGGTAACAAAGATAAAATACGAGCTTGCTTTATAGCAATAGTAATTAATCGTTGTTGTTTCAAAGTCAATCTATTCACTCGTCTAGATAATATTTTTCCTTGTTCACTAATAAATCGACTAATTAAACTCATGTTTCTATAATCAATTCGATCCCCCGATCCAATTGGGGGCAAACGCCTACGAAAAGATCGCTTGGATTTAAGAAAAAGTCGCTTGGATTTATCCATGGTTTATTCCTTATCTTTTAAATCGTATTTCTTAATTCGAATTTCATTTGCGATCCTACCAAAATAGGATGAAATAGGATTGGGTTGTTTTATTTTTAGAATTTATTATTCCATTTTTATATTAATATTTTATTATTATGTAATTTATTGCTGTTCCTTGGAGGGGTTACAAACGCGTTACATTTTCTCTATTTCTTTATCTCCCCATGAATCGTATGCTTGTAACAATAGGGACAAAATTTTCTCAATTCCAATCGACTAGGCGTATTGTGTCGATTCTTTTGAGTAATATATCTGGAAATGCCCCGCGATTCCTTATTAATATCGTTTCGGACACAACTGTTACATTCCAAAATAACCTTTACTCTGACATTTTTACCCTTGGCCATAAACCCCCTTTTTTTTTATTCACCCAACTCTTTTCTTCTATTTTCGAAACGAAGAAGAAAAAAAGAAGTTGCTGACTCGAAACCCAATTATTGAATATTTCATTGCAATCAAATCAATAGAGAATATAAGTAATACGATGATTTCTAACTATCCATTAGTTATAGTATTTCATTTAAGTATCCTGTATGCGTTTGTTGTCCGCGACCTTTATTATTTACTTTACATTTTTGTTCTCCCTCTATTAATTCAGCGTGAACCTGAGTTTCGTTGCGGATGAATCTTTTTTGATTCTTTCTCTTTCCTTCTTTTTTATCCTAAAAAACTGAAAGAAAGAACAAAACAAAAAGGGTTCAGATAATAGATTCTATCTATAATCTTCTTCATCCCCAACTAGAATGAAAAAAAGGGGAATGTTAACGCATCTGGGAATAAACGATTAATCTCTATCAATAGGCCTGCTAAAGACCCGAACCATAGAGTGCTTAACACAGGTGCCACGGAGAGATATGTTTTTAAATCTCGCATTGAAAATCCTCCTTTTTTATTGTAATACATATATGATCAGATACACATGTCGTTGTTGATGATATTTTACTTTCTTTACAACAGAAAAAAGTGTCCACTCACTTTCTGAACATTACCGATTTTTATATTTACATTTTTTATTATATTGTTAATTATATTATATCTATTTGATCGATTTGATTCTTTTTTCTTTTATTATATGTTATATTGTTATATAAGACGAAAAAGAAATGACAAGAGCAATTGTATATCAATGGGAGAAATCACGATGTGGAAAACAAGATGGGGATTCTCTACAATGACACTATAGGCCAATTGAAAGGGATGTAGCGCAGCTTGGTAGCGCGTTTGTTTTGGGTACAAAATGTCACGGGTTCAAATCCTGTCATCCCTATCTATTACTTCTCCCATGTGCAGTAATGAAGGATCCATTGAGATCAAAAAAAATTAGACATACATAACATAATGCTTTATGATACTATATGTATCCAAAGTGGGGGTTACAAATCAAATTCTTTTATTTACATACAGCCCTTTATATTGGGATAAGAAAGAAAGCGCTCTTAGTTCAGTTCGGTAGAACGCGGGTCTCCAAAACCCGATGTCGTAGGTTCAAATCCTACAGAGCGTGCTTCTGTTCTTCTTGGGTCGAATTACAAGTAAATAACTTTACTAACTAGAGCAGCAACCCTAATTTGACCTCCTCCTTTCTTTAATCCGCAGGAGGTCAATAAAAAAAAGAGATGTTATTTTAAAAAAGATGAGCTCTTACTTAATCAAAGGTCCAACTGATCGCCGCGTCTGTATTGCAAATACGCAGTTACGAATAATCCAGCCAAAGTAATAGGAATTAGGCCTAACACGATTCCAAATAGTAAAACTTCAATCATTTTAAAATTTTTTTTTGAAAAGAAAGGTAGGTAAAAAAAAAAGGGGGGGTAATATCTATCTCTAAATAGTAATCCAAATCGCCCACGAATCTCAATAATCAAGAATTACAATTTACATGGGAAGGAACTATGGACTACCTGGATATCTCACAAAAACATTTTTATGAATTGAATTGTTCATTCAATCAATTTCAAATAAGACGTATCTTGCTCAGACCAATAAATAGAGCTGAGGTTATAGTTAAAGCCGCCAGTAGAAAACCGAAATAACTAGTTATAGTAGGCATGAAGGAACTAAATGGGATACGTTCTATTTATACATATGGTTATTTATGAAACACTTACCTAAGTTTCTTATCTTGAAAAATATAAGATAATAAAAAGACCAATTGACAAAATGAGTCCCAATTGAATTGAAAGCTTTTGATTTCATTTATCATTCATTATTCATTTCATTATAGACAGCACAAACAATAGTGACAGAAATAAAAAAAAAATTTATCCTCTTTGACATCTATTCATCCTACGATTCTGACTCAACCGATTTCTCGAGCAACTCTTGAATAAAGTATCTTGAATAAAGGAATGTCAAAATAACATGGAACTTCATTTCTAAATTAAAAATGAAACTCTCTTTAAATTAAATGAAATCCTATTTTCAATCATTTATATTTTCAATAAAAATAAATAGGGTCATTACTAAAATTAGTTATATTAGTAATATATATTAGTAATTTGGATCTTTTCTTTTTCAATTGTATTTATTCCATTTTTTTGATATTTTGTTTGGAACAAGAGCCTTATAACATAACACCCTTTTTTTTACTTTTATTTTAACTCGTTATTAGTTATTATTTATTTAGTATTATTATTTAGTTAGTATTAATTAGTATGCTCATCAATTGACATAATATATTGAATGAGAAGAAAAAAG